GCCCCTATCCCGATGAGAGGAAACCAAAGCTCTCATTTTCTGTTGAGTAGCAGTTCGGGTAAGTCTTGAATGGGCCCCTATAAAGGTTGATGCAAATAAACGAATTTTTGTTCGACGTCTCCGAGCTATATATCCTCGTCTAACTCTGGTCATTGAATCAAATTAAACTTTAATGAATAACTAATTGATTTCTTTTCTTTCAGTCATCCTCTTATCCCCCCTCTAGTTAATTAATACCAAAACGGATTATTCCGATATATAAAATATAAATTCCAATGGCTTTTGCTACTATGACCTTCCCAACCACGATTTTTTATTCTTTCCGGGTAAAATACCCGGAAAGAATAAATTCTAGCGATAAAAAAAAAATAGTGGGTTCCATCGTTTCTATGGTTACTTCGTAAACGGTGAGGTCCTCTCTATACACCGGAGCCTTTTCTTTCATTTAACCAAATGTTATTGTGAACTTGTATAGTTCACACTCCTTAGTTTAGCTCTACCAATCAATAATAGTTCTTTTCACAAAAGGGTTATCCATACAGTGACGGCATTTAATTATGAAAGTTGGCTAGGTAGCTGACCTTGTTAGTCCGTTCTTTCAAGAATAGGAACATAACCTTTTTGCTTCTTATAGTACTCTTTCCTCCGCTTAATAGATAACTATTTGCTACCAATGGGGAATTACTTCTCATCTCAAACTGAGGTGATTGGATTTGCACCAATGGAAACCATAAATTTCATACACAAAAATATAGGTAGATGATGAATCTTTAGCTTTATAGATAGTAAATAACGTTTTTCCATCCTATCTATCTTTATTCCTTGGTACTGGTGATTGGTACTTGAAAAATTGCTGTATTTTTTTTGTTTGAACTCATGATCTAAACGAGTCGCACATACACCCGAGTACATGTTCCCCGTCGTTGAGGGCACCCCCTAAGTGCGGGGGATTTCGTGATATTTCGTATTGGCTGTCTTGTGTTTCTAATAAGTTGTTTAATTGTCGGCATATCATACATATATATAATAAAATAGGTTGGTTTAGATCGATCTTAACCTGATTTATTGATGATTATGAATTATTTACATTCAATATCAAATCACGGAAAAATAGAATTATGGAGGGAATCATATATTTAGGCGAAATCCCCAATAGTTTCATTTTCGACCGCTACAAGATCAACAATGCCATGAGCTTGGGCTTCTGTTGCTGACATAAAAACATCTCTCTCCATGTCTTCGGATATAACCCATAAAGGGTTACCTGTTCTTTGTACATAAACCTTTGTGAGGGTTTCGCGAAGTCTGAGTAGTTCTTCCGCTTCCAAGATAAATTCCCCTGCTTGTGCCTCATAAAAAGAACTAGCAGGTTGGTGAATCATAACCCTGATAATATTGATCTAACATCATGCATGAACGGTTCTTCTATCTTGAAGAATTGGATTAAAGTAAGGACTAAAAAAAACAAGAAAAAAAATAGAATTGAATGACGGACCGTACAGGCACCTTTTGTGCATTGCATACGGCTCTGCAATGGAATTTCCTTTTTCCCCTTCTATTTTATTGAAGAAAAAAAAAAAAAGAATCCATCCGATCTAGATTGTTGAATGATCCATTTACCACCCTTCCTTTCATTCATATTGTAATGTAAAAAAAAAAATACTATGATGGTTCTGTTGCTTTCTATATTTATCTCGTCTGTGATTTAGCAATCCCAAAGTTTCTTTTTTTTTTTCGTACTCTTTTCTTCGTAAGAGAAATATCAGAAAAAGGATTCTGGTGTGGAAGAAAACGGTTTGTAACGCTGAAATGCACTCCCGACATAGAAGATCAAGTCGGAAATAACCTTTTTTCATACTACTATCTCGATAGAAAATATCGTGTTAGAAAAAACAATAATAGTTTGTTCATATCGAACTCGAAGTGCCATGCTATTATTACCTATTATTCATATTCAATATGGCGAAGGCATAGTCTTCTTCTTCTTTTTTTTTTTTTTAATAAAAACTCATTGGCGCCAAGCATGGGGGAATGCTAGACGTTTGGTAATTTCCCCCCCGACCAGAATGAAGGATCCCATTGAAGCGGCTAATCCCATGCATATTGTATGTACATCGGGCGAAACAAATTGCATAGTATCATAAATAGCGATTCCTGGTATTACCCATCCACCAGGGGAATTTATAAACAAATAAAGATCCTTAGTATCATCTTCTATACTGAGATATACCATGAGACCAACAAGTTGATTTGAGATCTCGCTATCAACTTCTTGGCCTAAAAAAAGTAATCTTTCTCGATAAAGTCGGTTGATTAGGACAAAATTATATCCCTTTTGAACCGTACGTGCATCTTTGGATGCATACGGTTCAAAAAAATTGCGAAAATAAAGAATCAATGTGTCGATTCCAATCCTATCTCTCTTTTTTTTAAGAGATTCCTGCTTTTCTAATGAAGGGGTTTTTTCTTCCATTAAAAAAAGAAAGAGTTTTTACCCCTTCCCTAAAAAAAAAAAGAATTTACTGAACTTATTTAATTAACCTCTCATTGATGTATTGTTTCGTCGAGATTTAAATCACGATGTCATTTTCTTGTTCCTGAATGGGCCCTTTGAATTCTTTTAGGTTCATGTTCTACTCCGGGGAAAGATCTATCCGAATTCTAGTTGTACATATAGGACAAATGATCTCAGTACCACTTCTTTTTGCTACGAGTTTTTTTTTTCAATTCGTTTCATGTCTCCAAAAAACTATTCAATGTATTTATTATAATGGTTGACATGGCAGTTTAAGAGTGCTTCTCTAATTAAATAAATAAAATAGAAGAATCTTCTATGCATAGCTACAAGCGGTAATTCTACATATATTACTATTACCCATTTGGTATTTTATGAGCAGAGCCTGGATACTCCATTTTTTTAGTCCAAGTTAACCATAAATTCTTCTAATTAAGAATATTGCTCCTCAATCTAAATTAATCTAATTTAACTTCACGCTACGCATGATTGATTCTTCAATCAATACAATATTTCTTGGGCGAAACAGAGGATATCTCGATCGGGGGAGAAAATGGGGAAATTCCATATGACCCAATAGGTCTGACAAGTCGCACTATACGTCAACCCAAACTGCATCTTCCTCTCCAGGACTCCGAAAAGGTACTTTTGGAACACCAATGGGCATTAAATTAAAGAAAAAATTTAAGTACTATACTTCACTTTAATATGGAAACGTAAGAATGAGTTTATTGTCTTCTTCGAAGGTTTTTAGAGAAAGATAGAATTAAGAAATAAAAATCTTAATGAAGAGATAGATCGTTCGAATAATAAAAAGGATCCATACATTCATTCCCCCAAAATAGGACTAATGCCCCCATTGCGTATTGGTACTTATCGGGTATAGAATAGATCTGCTTCTCTTTGTTCTTACGAACAGAATTCAGCCGTTATTTTCAACGGAATACAATAAAAAGTAACCTTTTCTCATACAGAATTCGCTGAAAAGATTAGGTAAATAATATAAGTCTATTGCAATGCGATAAAGTTACATAGTGTCTATTTTTCTTTGAAAAAGGGGTATTTCCATGGGTTTGCCTTGGTATCGTGTTCATACTGTCGTATTGAATGATCCTGGCCGATTGCTTTCTGTCCATATAATGCATACGGCTCTAGTTTCCGGTTGGGCCGGTTCGATGGCTCTATATGAATTGGCGGTTTTTGATCCCTCTGACCCTGTTCTTGATCCAATGTGGAGACAAGGTATGTTCGTTATACCCTTCATGACTCGTTTAGGAATAACCAATTCATGGGGTGGTTGGAGTATTTCAGGAGGAACTGTAACGAATTCGGGTATTTGGAGCTATGAAGGCGTGGCCGGAGCACATATTGTGTTTTCTGGCTTGTGTTTTTTAGCGGCCATCTGGCATTGGGTGTATTGGGACTTAGAAATATTCTGTGATGAACGTACAGGAAAACCTTCTTTGGATTTGCCCAAAATCTTTGGAATTCATTTATTTCTCTCAGGAGTGGCTTGCTTTGGCTTTGGCGCATTTCATGTAACAGGCTTATATGGTCCTGGAATATGGGTGTCTGATCCTTATGGACTAACTGGAAAAGTACAATCTGTAAGTCCAGCGTGGGGCGCGGAAGGTTTTGATCCTTTTGTTCCCGGCGGAATCGCCTCTCATCATATTGCAGCAGGTACACTGGGCATATTGGCAGGCCTATTCCATCTTAGTGTCCGTCCGCCTCAACGTCTCTACAAAGGATTACGTATGGGCAATATTGAAACTGTACTTTCTAGTAGTATCGCTGCTGTTTTTTTTGCAGCTTTTGTTGTTGCTGGAACTATGTGGTATGGTTCAGCAACAACCCCAATCGAGTTATTTGGTCCCACTCGTTATCAGTGGGATCAGGGATACTTCCAGCAAGAGATATATCGAAGAGTTGGTGCCGGACTAGCTGAAAATCTAAGTTTATCGGAAGCTTGGTCTAAAATTCCTGAAAAATTAGCTTTTTATGATTACATTGGTAATAATCCGGCAAAAGGGGGATTATTCAGAGCGGGCTCAATGGATAGCGGGGATGGAATAGCTGTTGGATGGTTAGGACATCCCGTCTTTAGAGATAAAGAAGGGCGCGAGCTTTTTGTACGTCGTATGCCTACTTTTTTTGAAACATTCCCGGTAGTTTTAGTAGATGGAGATGGAATTGTTCGGGCAGATGTTCCTTTTCGAAGGGCAGAATCAAAGTATAGTGTCGAACAAGTAGGTGTAACTGTTGAGTTCTATGGTGGCGAACTCAATGGAGTCAATTATAGCGATCCTGCTACTGTGAAAAAATATGCTAGGCGCGCACAATTAGGCGAAATTTTTGAATTAGACCGGGCTACTTTAAAATCTGATGGTGTTTTTCGTAGTAGTCCAAGGGGTTGGTTCACTTTTGGGCATGCTTCGTTTGCTTTGCTTTTCTTTTTTGGACATATTTGGCATGGCGCTAGAACCTTGTTTAGAGATGTTTTTGCTGGTATTGATCCAGATTTGGATGCTCAAGTGGAATTTGGAGCATTCCAAAAACTTGGAGATCCAACTACAAAGAGACAAGTAGTTTGATACAAGACTGCTCTGGTATCTTTATCCTCTATCTCTATTTTTTTCTCGGGTACCCGAGAAAAAAATAGAGACTTGAATCAACTTCTTTTCGTTGATTCTTTCCCCTCTTTTTTATGGTATGGTAAATGATCCCACTCAATCAAACGAATAGATGTGAAAGCTATAATTGTAAACCACGATCGAATCTATGGAAGCATTGGTTTATACATTCCTTTTAGTCTCGACTTTAGGGATAATTTTTTTCGCTATCTTTTTTCGAGAACCACCTAAGGTTCCGACTAAAAAATAATGAAATAATTTTTCATTATAGAAACTGAAGTAATGGGCTCTCATATCAAGAGGCTCATTACTTCAACAAGTCTAGTCCCCGTGTTCCTCGAATGGATCTCTTAGTTGTTGAGAGGGTTGCCCAAAAGCGGTATATAAGGCGTACCCCGTAAAGCTTACAAGTAAACCTGATATGAAGATGGCGACTAAGGTTGCTGTTTCCATTTTTAGAAAATTTCAAGATCACAATGGATCTACGATAAGATCGTTTATTTATTTACAATTACAACGGAATAGTATACAAAGTCAACCGATCTCAACCAATGATTAAATAGGATTTATGGCTACACAAACCGTTGAGGGTAGTTCTAGATCTAGGCCAAGACAAACTACTGTAGGGAATTTATTGAAACCATTGAATTCAGAATATGGTAAAGTAGCTCCGGGCTGGGGGACTACACCACTTATGGGAGTTGCAATGGCTCTATTTGCAATATTCCTATCTATTATTTTGGAAATTTATAATTCTTCCGTTTTACTGGATGGAATTTCAATGAGTTAGGTTCATAAGAACTATGAACCTCTAGTTTTTCAATCAAAAAAAAATTTATTTAAAACTTGGATTTATAGACCTTTTTGGTAGTTCGACTGTGGTATTTCTTTTTTCGGTATTTCCGGAATATGAGCGTGTGACTTGTTATAATTGATCCTATTGATAATACAGAGAACGGCCCTGTCATCTCTATTAAGATGATTCCACCCCGTCGGATATTTATTCTAATATCTGGAACACGGAATATTATAGAAAAAAGTAAGAAAAAAAAATATTCTAACTATGATTCATACCTATTATTTAGACCTCGCAACCGGACTAAAAAAAAATTCAGATGGGTATTTCCTAAATTAAATAATTTTTCTTTCTTTAGACTTATGAAATTAATTTTATCTGAAGAACAACTTCTTTCTCTAGATTTTGTTGAGTCATTACATCCACTCATTGAAATTAAATAATTGATGATCAAATGGTTTTTACTCAAAGAACCCTTTTATTTAGCTTGGGATTAAATCATCGTGGTTCTTGTATGAATCTGAGGTTTTCATTGATTTATAGGGTCTTAACAAGGGAATTCCTATCAACAGTAAAACAAAAGTTGACCCGCATTACGCATAAAAAACAACAAATTAAATAACAAAAACAAACAAAAATAGGAAAGAGAAGATTCAAGAGGCCTGGAACGATCAATATAAAGAAAAAGAAAGGTGTACGAGCTAACTTGATATTTTTGGCATTAGCATCACAAAGAAGAGATTTCGGATTTTTTTTACTTTCTATCTTTGGCACAAATTGCATCGAGCAGCTAAGAAGTTTTGAACTTTCTATTGCATATCCGTCAAAATTGGTATTTGTGTGTTTCTGTTTGAGCCGTACGAGATGAAATTCTCATATACGGTTCTCGGGGGGGGGGTCCTCTCGGATTCCCTATCTCAATAAAGTATATGATTGGTTCGAGGAACGTCTCGAGATTCAAGCGATTGCAGATGATATAACTAGTAAATATGTTCCTCCTCATGTCAACATATTTTATTGTCTAGGAGGAATCACGCTTACTTGTTTTTTAGTACAAGTAGCTACGGGTTTTGCTATGACTTTTTACTATCGTCCAACTGTTACGGAGGCCTTTTCCTCTGTTCAATACATAATGACTGAAGCTAACTTTGGTTGGTTAATTCGATCAGTTCATCGATGGTCAGCAAGTATGATGGTTCTAATGATGATTCTGCACGTATTTCGTGTGTATCTTACAGGTGGGTTTAAAAAACCCCGCGAATTAACTTGGGTTACAGGTGTGGTTCTGGCTGTATTGACTGCATCTTTTGGTGTAACTGGTTATTCCTTACCTCGGGACCAAATTGGTTATTGGGCAGTAAAAATTGTGACAGGCGTGCCTGACGCTATTCCTATAATAGGATCTCCTTTGGTAGAGTTATTACGTGGAAGTGCTAGTGTGGGTCAATCTACCTTGACTCGTTTTTATAGTTTACACACTTTTGTATTGCCTCTTCTTACTGCCGTATTTATGTTAATGCACTTCCCAATGATACGTAAGCAAGGTATTTCAGGTC